AAGTAATTCTTTCTTGCAAAGAACCCATTTCTGTACTAAGGGTGGGTTGATAACCCACAGCAGAAGGCATTCTACCTAATAAGGCGGATACTTCCGACCCCGCTTGGACGAAACGGAAAATATTGTCTATAAATAGAAGTACGTTTTGTCCATTAACATCTCGGAAATATTCCGCCATGGTTAGGGCAGTCAAACCAACTCTCATACGAGCTCCCGGCGGTTCATTCATCTGCCCATAGACTAGAGCTACTTTTGATTCTGCAATATTTTGTTCATTAATCACTCCAGATTCTTTCATTTCCATGTAAAGATCATTTCCTTCACGAGTACGTTCGCCTACTCCGCCAAACACAGATACACCCCCGTGAGCTTTGGCAATGTTGTTGATCAATTCCATGATGAGTACTGTTTTACCCACCCCAGCCCCCCCGAATAGTCCGATTTTTCCTCCGCGGCGATAAGGAGCTAAAAGATCTACCACTTTAATCCCTGTTTCAAAGATTGATAATTTGGTATCTAACTGAGTAAAAGCAGGCGCAGATCTATGAATAGGGGATGTTGTGCGAGTATCTACGGGCCCTAAATTATCAATAGGCTCCCCAAGAACGTTGAAAATTCGTCCGAGAGTCGCCCCGCCGACTGGAACACTTAGAGGGGCTCCCGTGTCAATCACCTCCATTCCTCTCATCAGACCGTCTGTAGCACTCATAGCTACAGCTCTAACTCGGTTATTTCCTAATAATTGCTGTACCTCACAAGTTACGTTTATTTGCTGGCCGACTGTATCTCGACCCTTAACTACCAAAGCGCTGTAAATATAGGGCATCTTGCCCCGGGGAAAAACTACATCCAGTACCGGACCAATGATTTGAGCAATACGCCCCGGTTTTTTTTCTTCAAGTGTGGAAACCCCAGGACCAGAAGTAGTCGGATTTATTTTCATAATATAATAATAATAATATTAAATTTAAATATTAAATAATAATTAAGAAAGTTAAATATGTCGAAATTTTGCGAAGATTGCCGAATCGAAAATAAATATCCGATAGCAGGTTGGTCGGTTAATTCAATAAGAAATGGGAACTAGCGGTTGGTTTCGTTGGCACCAGTATCACCCAACCGAATTCAATTCTATCATTTACTCATTTCCTTCAATGAGTGAATTTTCAAGCTCAACCAAACCCCTTTTCAAAATAAATAGCAAATCAAGTAGATGAATAAAAGTCGTGAGGAAGTTTTTCGTTTGTCTATTATTATAGACAACCCCTTCCATATTATCTATGGAATTCGAACCTGAATTCGATTCGTGATTCGTCATTTCTATCTTATTGGCTCTTGTTCTTTATTTCAGCATCCTTTATTTCCAGGATATTGATTTCCGCCTATTCTTGTTTTATACCCTTTATTTGATGGATGAGTTCCGGCCATTTTCACATCTAGGATTTACATCTAAAACATAGATCACTGTCAAGAGTCAATTTGTTCTATTTATATGAAAAATGAAAAAAGGAAGGGGGGTCGCTCAGAAAACCTGCAAAACAAGATTGGGTTGCGCCATACATATGAAAGAATATACAATAATGATGTACTTGGATGTATTTCTTTGGTGAATCAAATACTAGGGTTTAATAACAAACCATTCTAATTAGTTGAGTTGACAGTTTTGTGAAAGATTCCCGCGAAAGGGTTTTTCTTCACGCCTAATCCACGTCGAGCAGATCTTGTCGTTGTGAGAATTCTTAATTCATGAGTTGTAGGGAGGGACTTATGTCACCAAAAACAGAGACTAAAGCAAGTGTTGGATTCAAAGCGGGTGTTAAAGAGTACAAATTGACTTATTATACTCCTGAATATGAAACCAAAGATACTGATATCTTGGCAGCATTCCGAGTAACCCCTCAACCCGGAGTTCCGCCCGAGGAAGCAGGGGCTGCGGTAGCTGCCGAATCTTCTACTGGTACATGGACAACCGTGTGGACCGATGGACTTACCAGCCTTGATCGTTACAAAGGACGATGCTACCACATCGAGCCTGTTGCTGGAGAGGAAAATCAATATATTGCTTATGTAGCTTACCCTTTAGATCTTTTTGAGGAGGGTTCTGTTACTAACATGTTTACTTCCATTGTAGGTAATGTGTTTGGGTTCAAAGCTCTACGAGCTCTACGCCTAGAGGACTTGCGAATTCCTACTTCTTATATCAAGACTTTCCAGGGCCCGCCCCACGGCATCCAAGTTGAGAGAGATAAATTGAACAAGTATGGCCGTCCCCTATTGGGATGTACTATTAAACCCAAATTGGGGTTATCCGCCAAGAACTACGGTAGGGCGGTTTATGAATGTCTCCGCGGTGGACTTGATTTTACCAAGGATGATGAGAACGTGAACTCCCAACCATTTATGCGCTGGAGAGACCGTTTCTTATTTTGTGCTGAAGCCCTTTTTAAAGCGCAGGCCGAAACGGGTGAAATCAAAGGACATTACTTGAATGCTACTGCAGGCACATGCGAAGAAATGATCAAAAGGGCCGTGTTTGCCAGGGAATTGGGGGCTCCCATCGTAATGCATGACTACTTAACGGGGGGATTCACTGCAAATACTAGCTTGGCTCATTATTGCCGAGACAACGGCCTACTTCTTCACATCCATCGCGCAATGCATGCAGTTATTGATAGACAGAAGAATCATGGTATGCACTTTCGTGTCCTAGCTAAAGCGTTGCGTCTGTCTGGTGGAGATCATATTCATGCTGGTACCGTAGTAGGTAAACTGGAGGGGGAACGGGATATCACTTTGGGTTTTGTTGACTTACTACGCGATGATTTTATTGAAAAAGACCGAAGTCGCGGTATTTATTTCACTCAAGATTGGGTCTCTACGCCAGGTGTTCTGCCCGTGGCTTCGGGCGGTATTCATGTTTGGCATATGCCTGCCTTGACTGAGATCTTTGGGGATGATTCCGTACTACAATTCGGTGGAGGAACTTTAGGACACCCTTGGGGAAATGCACCCGGTGCGGTAGCTAATCGGGTGGCTTTAGAAGCGTGTGTACAGGCTCGGAATGAGGGACGTGATCTTGCTCGTCAGGGTAATGAAATTATTCGTGAAGCTAGCAAATGGAGCCCTGAATTAGCTGCTGCCTGTGAGGTATGGAAGGAGATCAAATTTGAATTCCAAGCAGTGGATACGTTGGATTTATAGTCCAGTAATTCCCGCTCCTTCCCCCAATTACAATTAAACTCGGCCCAATCTTTTACTAAAAGGATTGAGCCGAGGATAAGGATTCTATCCATTTTGATGGCTATTGACAAATATCCATGTGTTGATTAATATATTGTATTGACGATCAAAAATGAAGGATTGAGCCGAGCTAAGACCAAATTACATATCGAAGTTGTTTCTTAAATTAGAATGGATAGAGTTGATGGAGGATACAATTGACGGATATGATCCTTAGATTCGAATGGATACAATTGATGGAGGATAGAATTGACGGAGGATACAATTGACGGATATGATCCTTAGATTCGAATGGATACAATTGATGGAGGATAGAATTGACGGAGGATACAATTGACGGAGGATAGAATTGATGGAGGATACAATTGACGGAGGATAGAATTGACGGAGGATAGAATTGATGGAGGATAGAATTGACGGAGGATAGAATTGATGGAGGATACAATTGACGGAGGATACAATTGACGGATTCGAATGGATAGAATTAATGGATTAGAATGGATAGAATTGATGGATCCTTGAATGCTTTGTTGAAACTACAAGATAGAAATGGATCCATTTCTATCTTGTAGTTTCAACAAACCATTCCAGGAAGATATTTGACGATGATGCGAAGAAATTTTCCAAAATTTCTTTACTTCTTTCTAATTTGGAAAATGAAATATAGTGCAACGCCTATTCATAAAAAAATTCTTTATCTTTTGATTTTAGTTTTTAGTCAGTTGTTTAAAATTCACTTACGACTCCATCTACGACAGACAGGAAATGAAATATAGGAAAACGGGGAGTGATCACATCCAATGACTATTCATCTTTATTTCTTTATTGATTTCTTTATTTATAAAGGAGAACACATATGAAAAAACATTGGTTCAATTCAATATTCTTTAATAATCGGCTATTATACGGGCATAGGAATAGGATAAGTAAGGCAGTGGACGGTGTTATCCCCACTATTGGAAATACCAGTGGGGGGGAATATCCCGTTCTAAACGATACGGATAAAAACATTCATGATTGGAATAATCACAATCAAAGTTGCATTGATGGTTATCTTTGTTCTGAAATCAGTAGTGGTGGTGACAGTGATATCGGTAAAAGTATAAACGACAATGACATTGATAATGATAGTGGTGAAATTTTCAAAGAGGGTGTTTATTATCTTAATCGCACTTACCTTCATACTGAGGACTATATTGATTATATTGATCAATGTAGTGATGAAAATCTAGGCAGTGTTGATAATGATAGTAACATTTGTAATGATGAAATTGCAAATGGTAGTGACAGTGATAGTTTGAATGGATTTCAAGACTTCAAACATTTATGGGTTGTGTGCGACCAGTGTTATATATCAAATTATAAGAAAGATTTGAAGTCAAATGTAAATATCTGTGAATATTGCGGTTTCCATTTGAAAATGAATAGTTCAGATAGAATCGAACTTTCGGTTGATTCGGGAACCTGGGAGCCTATGGATGAAGACTTGGTCTCTGTTGACCCCATTGACTTTGACAAGGAAGAGGCGAAAAAGTTGGAAATGTCGGAATGGTTGAAAGAGTTTAAAGAGTTGTTCGAAATGTTGGACGAGATAGCAGAAAAGGAGGAGGCGGAAAAGAAGGAAGCGGCGGAAAAATTGAAAGAGTGGGAAGGGTGGGAAGGGTTGAAAAAGAAGGACAAAGAGGAAGGGTTGAAAGAGTGGAGGAAACAGTGGAACGACTGGGAAAGTTGGTGGAAACGGCAGGGAGAGGGAGTGCTGGAAAAACTTTGTGATGAATCGATGAAAATGTTGGGCGACGCGCTAGCAGAAAAGGAAGAGCTGGAAAAGTATGAAAAGAAGGAATGGGTGGATAAAGCTTGTGAGAAACTGTTGAAAGTGTTGGACGAGATAGCAGAAGATGAAGAGCTGGATGAAGCTTTTGAGAAACTGTTGAAAATGTTGAACGGGACGGCAGAAAAGGAAGGGGCGGAAGGGCAGAGGAAAGAGTTGGACGAGCGGGAAGAGTTATGGGCTTTGCTCCAAAAGGTCCTAAGGATGAATTTTGCATGTTGGAAAGGGGTAGAAGAGGTATGGGGTTTGTTAGAAGAGAGAGCAGAGTTGGAAGAGTTTCAAGAGCCGTTCGAGCAGTTGAAAGAGTTTAAAGAGTTGTTCCAACGGTTAGAAGAGTTTCAAATGGTGGTCGACGCGATAGCAGAAAAGAAAGAGCCGGAAAAGTATGAAAAGGTAGAAGAAGAGGAGGGTTGGTGGAAACAGCAGGGAGAGGGAGTGCTGGAAAAACTTTGTGATGAACTGATGAAACTGTTGAAAGTGTTGGACGAGATAGCAGAAGATGAAGAGCTGGATGAAGTTTTTGAGAAACCGTTCGAAATGTTGAACGAGACGGCAGAAAGGGAAGGGGCGGAAAACGATGAAGAGGTAGAAGAAGCAGAAGAAGTAGAAGAAGTAGAAGAGGTAGAAGAAGTAGAAGAAGTAGAAGAGGTAGAAGAGGTAGAAGAAGTAGAAGAGGTAGAAGAAGTAGAAGAAGTAGAAGAGGTAGAAGAGGTAGAAGAAGTAGAAGAGGCGGAAGAAGTAGAAGAAGTAGAAGAGGTAGAAGAGGCGGAGGAAGTAGAAGAGGTAGAAGAAGTAGAAGAAGTAGAAGAGGTAGAAAAGGCGGGAGAGACGGAAGAAGAGGAAGAGGAGGAAGAGCAATCTTATCTAGAGCGTCTCGATTCGCATCAAAGAGAAACGGGCTTAAATGAGGCTGTTCAAACAGGCATAGGCCGAATAAATGGTTTTGCCGTAGCAATGGGTTTTATGGATTTTGGGTTCATAGGGGGTAGTATGGGATCCGTAGTAGGTGAAAAAATCACCCGTTTGATCGAGTATGCTACTAAGAATTCTATGCCTCTTATTATGGTGTGCGCTTCTGGAGGAGCACGTATGCAAGAAGGAACTTTGAGCTTGATGCAAATGGCTAAAATATCTTCTGCTTTAAACGCTTTTCAATTAAAACGAAAGTCATTCTATGTATCAATCCTTACAACACCTACAACCGGCGGAGTGACAGCCAGTTTTGGTATGTTGGGAGATATCATTATTGCTGAACCCAATGCACACATCGCTTTTGCGGGTCCAAGAATAATTGAACAATTATTGAATGTGATAGTCCCCGAAGGTGTACAAGAGACTGAGTATTTATTCGAAAAGGGCTTATTGGATTCAATTGTACCACGTAATCCTTTAAAGGGCGTTCTGAGTGAATTATTTCAACTACACGGTTTCTTTTCGTGGTCTTTTCGTTGATTGAATTCAATTCAATGAAGTAGAGCACTAATAAAAAAGCGGATTATCATAATTTATTATTTCGTGTAGAAAGATGAATAGGTAAACTTCATTTCATTTAGTTCTATATTTATTGCACCTATTCTCTACTTATAATAGATACTTATAATAGATATACTGATCATAAGATCTATTTGTAACAGGTACAAATATTAAATCGAGGTACCCTTTACTATGACAGATCTCAATTTACCCTCTATTTTTGTGCCTTTAGTGGGCCTAGTATTTCCGGCAATTGCAATGGCTTCTTTATTTCTTCATGTCCAAAAAAACAAGATTCTTTAGATCCGATGGCATCAAATCTCAATCTCATCAATTGACTTTAACACCGAAGCTTGGATCATAATAAAGATATTTATTAGTAGAATAGGTTACGGTACGGCACGTGGCTCTCTCCGAGCAAAAAAGCGGTTATTGTTATGCATGCGGGTCCCTATATCAGGGACCCGCATGCATAACAATAACCGCTTTTTTAATAGATCCGCGAATATCTGAAATGAAAAGTCAATCTATCTATACATATGTAGATAGAGATAGTTGGATCGTCTAAGGGGGGTGTGATTTTTTTATATCTAACCAATTCGATGAATGACTCCTGATGATTTACAGCATCGTGGTGCTAGTTTATGAGAGTGACTTCGGTATCAAAACAAAAAAGTCAAGCCGAATGAATTTGACTCATTCTCTTCTCTGAATTCCAATAGAATAGAATAGAATCGGATCTAATATGAACTGGAAATCAGAACGTATATGGATAGAACTTATAACAGAGTCTCGAAAAACAAGTAATTTCTGCTGGGCCTGTATCCTTTTTTTAGGTTCATTGGGATTCTTATTGGTTGGAACTTCTAGTTATCTTGGTAGGAATCTGATATCCTTATTCCCCTCCCAGCAAATTCTTTTTTTTCCCCAAGGGGTTGTGATGTCTTTCTATGGGATCGCCGGTCTGTTTATTAGTTCCTATTTGTGGTGCACAATTTCGTGGAATGTAGGTAGCGGTTATGATCTTTTCGATAGAAAAGAGGGAATAGTGTGTATTTTTCGTTGGGGATTCCCCGGAATAAACCGTCGCATCTTCCTTCGATTCCCTATGAGAGATATCCAGTCGATCAGAATGGAAGTCGAGGGGGGTCTTTATCCTCGTCGTGTCCTTTATATGGAAATCCGAGGCCAGGGGGCCATTCCCTTGACTCGGACTAATGAGAGTTTGACCCCACGAGAATTTGAGCAAAAAGCTGCCGAATTGGCCTATTTCTTGCGCGTACCAATTGAAGTATTTTGAAATGAACCAAAGAATGAATGCTTTCTCATTCTCAACACGAGGGAAGGAACTTGGGAATCCGGTTTTAATCTAATCGAATGAATTTTATTGGGAATGTTTTTTCGAGCAAAACAACATGGTCAATACCGCTGTGGACTATAGAATAGAAAGTAGGCGGGCGTATACGGAACAGCCATAAATAACAATAACATAATAAGAAGCGATTTTTTTCCTTCCAAAGAGAAATTCTTTTTTATCCATATGGAACTCAAGTCAATTCTTTCATATTCATATTAGTAAAATATCTAAAAAGTATGTATTCATCACACATATCAGAACATTTCAGAATAGAGTACAAGGTTTTTCTTTTTACACCCAAGATTTTGAATTGATACTTTAGATACAGACGGATCGTATCTCGTAAATTATCTCTCTTTTGTCAATCGATGTTTCTTTTTTAGCCCTTCTTTTGCTCTTTGATGAGCAAACCGATTGGGTCTCTCATAACTATTCAACTTCTCTCGTTTTACCGCCTAGTTAATTTAGGGTTTCATCCTAACTATTCTTCAGAAATATCTCTGCGCCTCAACTTTGACTGGGCTGAAGGTAGCCGGGGAAACGTTTCGAAATAATTCCTTAATCCAAAGGGGGGTTCCGCCTCGAAATCCGAATAGAATAAGATTCATTGCTTCAAGTGGTTCTTTCGGGCATTCATCCAAAGCAACAAACGAAAATGCAATTGGTTTGCATTTGACCGGTTGAGCTGCCCCCGGGAACAAAATTTGATTTTTTCTTCATTCGAGGGGGACCTTTGTTCTATTTCTAGATTTTTTCTAGATCCAAGGCTAACTAAAAAAAAAATAAGATGGGCAGAAAAGCTTATTAGATACCATCGACTCCGGTATCTAATAAGTTCTACCTACTATTGGATTTGAACCAATGACTTTCGCCGTATGAAAGCAACACTCTAACCACTGGGTTAAGTAGGTTTTTTATCATCAAATAGAAAAAGCAGGACGCGCGGGGGATTCTAATTATAGATCGAATATAACTTCTAAGCAATATCAATCCTTGGCAGGAAACGGATCAGAGAGCTATCATGTGGGATTATGAAATATCCATCTTGACAAGAAATTATCTAGACGTTAAGATATCTATGAAAGGGGAAAAGGGCTATAGCTCAGTTAGGTAGAGCACCTCGTTTACACGCGCGCCAATGTCTTTTCAGGGGGGTCCATCGTACAATCAATAGAATTGATTTTCTTGAGAAATCGATGTCTTACTCCATAGATTCGAGGGAACAATAGCCTGACAAATATTTTGTTCAGTCCGATTCGGGTACCAATTTAGGTTCCGAATAGAACCCGCCGCCGATTTGATAATTGATAAGGTAAATACCCAGTCCATTCAATGCTAGGCATAATTAATACGAGAATAAGGACCTCAAAAGAACCTCTTTTCGCCCTATGAACTTTAAGGTGTATGAAGTATCATATTTGACTCTTGGAGCGTAGCGATAGAGACTCGTCGGGTTGATTTAGGCCGGAGGCATACCTACGTCAAGGTCACTCTTCTTTGAAACACTTTGGTATTGCTCCTGAATCAGAATCAAAAAAATGAATCAGAGCACGTGGAGCCATCTCATTATCTTCCTGTTAAGAAAAAACATGGTGGACTGGCTGATCTTTCTATCAGTTAATGAAAGAGCCCAATGCAAAAAAAAATGCATGTTGGGCTTTTAAAACAGTTCGAATCATTTCGACAATCAATAAAATAAGAAGTTCGATCTGTTTTACCGAGAAGGTCTACGGTTCGAGTCCGTATAGCCCTATCTATTTTTGTAGAATTTTCATTTCCTAATTCATGCTTGTGGCTGGACGGTTTTTTGGTCCATAGAAATGGACACATTCCTACACGCTCGCGGAGATCGATAACTCGGGGGATAGATAAAACCCAACCAAAAAACAAGAATTGATTCCGATGAGTGGATCCAATCGGATCGGTATTTTCCAATTTCGGATAAACAAAACCATTCTTCTTCATTAATCTTTGTGTGTGAGTGAATGACTGACTTTTTCCTATTTTCTTGTCCACGATCAAAGATTTAGCGATACGCTTTTGTTTTGGTATACCCAATTCAATTTCGGAAGACAAAATCATAACATGAGCCTGGCTAA